GTAGGAACAAGAAAAGAAACACAATAATTCATTCCAACGGACCTAATTAGTATTTGTCAAATCTCGGATCAAATACCCATCTCTCTTCATCCAATTTCATGAAGAAATTACATATGTTCTTTATCATCTTTTTCTTTTTAAATTGAATTTATTCTTTACTATAATATTTACTATATTACTATACTCTTAATATTCTAATTATATTCTTAATAGAGTAGATTACTCTAATTTAAATTACTATCTAGAATTATTCTAAGTTAATAAGTTAATATAAGATAGGGAATTCTTTACTTTCACTTTCTATTTCTAAGATAGAAAATCAATATGAAATAAAAAAAATATCTAAATATCTATAAGATAATAAGTATAAACTAAGTATAAGAAAAGAATAAGTAGAATAGAAAAGAAAAAGAACTAAGTATAAGAGCATTCTATATTACACATCACATATAGAAAGAGAATTGAAAGGAGAAAAAAAAAAGAAAAAGAGAAGTAGGATGACATTAGATGAATTTTGAAACAAGGTATGTCCTACATCAAAAAAACTCTCAACTATGCGGATCAAAAACCTTTTCTTGTTTCATCTAAGAAGTTCTATATGATTTTAAAATCTAATCTTCCTACGAATTTGTGAATCAGGCAGGGTTCCTTTGTACAAAATAAGAAACAGTGGTCAATCATTAAAAATTTCATTGGTCAATGTTCAATATTCATACAAAGAGAAATGTGAGAGAGATGAAGAAGATGCAGGTTCATTTATCTGATTGGCTAGTCAAGCATTAGTTAATTCTTAGTTAATTCATAGATCTTTAGATTGTAATTCCATTGCTGTCATTTCAATTGTATATGGTTACAATTATTTACGCTCCCAGTGTGCCTATGATACCAGGCGGATTTTTAGCTAGTGTGTATCACCTTACAAAAATACGTTATGGTAGAGATAAACCAGAAGAGGTATGCATAAAAGTATTTGCTCTCAGGAGTAATCCTCAAACCCGATCCGGCTTAATGAATTAATTTCATTTGTATGAGGTATTAAGAAATATCTATCTGATACATTATTCACGTGTCAGGAACCAGATTTGAACTGGTGACACGAGGATTTTCAGTCCTCTGCTCTACCAACTGAGCTATCCCGACCATTTCCCGTGCATCATCCTAGCAGAGTGCTTCTATCTATGTCAATGAAAAGAACTAAAAAAGAAAATCTTAACAAATTGGCTCTAGCCCTTGAAATTCTTGGATCTTCAAAAATTCAAAAAGAAGACTTTTTTTTGTAAATGTAAGGAAAAAGATATAGACTCTAAATGATTCAATAACGGAGATTCCTTGAACATATATCTTCATATCATATTATACAAAACAAATGAGATTGGATTAGAAAAAGATACGAGGGTTTAGATTCGGATCCATTTGTGAAAGAACAGAGTGAATAAAAAGAGAAAGATATTTCATTTTGTTTAAACTGAGTCACTGATGAAAAAAAAGGAATAAAGAGGATGAGGATAAAGAAAGAGTGAGGAAGTAAAATAGGCTTTTTATTGGGGATAGAGGGACTTGAACCCTCACGATTAAAAAATTCGACGGATTTTCCTCTTACTATAAATTTCATTATTGTCGGTATTGACATGTAAAATGGGACTCTCTCTTTATTCTCGTCCGATTAAATTTCAAAAGATCTATCAAAAATTCTGGAATGAATAATTTGATCATTGAATATTTGAATTCTATTCTTTTTTCAACTTCAATTGGAATTGATTCACAATAACTCTTCAATTTTTCATATATCTTTTTGATCTCTATCATTCTAATTAAAAAAGAATAGAAATATAGGATTTATTATAGATCCTTATCTCATACTATTATTACTATTATATTACTCATATTTCTTAATATTCTTAATATAAAGAAAGAGAAGATTTAGATTTTCATAAATAAATTTCCAATTTCATAGCTAAATATATAGAGATACAGAATAGAATTCGATATAAGATTTGGATTGTGATTAATCGTTTGCTATGTCAGTATGTATACGTACGTCTTAGGTATATAAGACGTATCCTTTCTGTCATTTCGATAGAAGTCTTTTAGCTACTAACGTAACGTAATCAATTTCATTCGTTAGAACAGCTTCCATTGAGTCTCTGCACCTATCCCCTTTTTATTCTCATTTTACATCGTTTTTTCTCTCGAAACAAAGATTTGGCTCAGGATTGCCCTTTTTTAGTTCCAGGGTTTCTCTGAATTTGGAAGTTACCACTTAGCAGGTTTCCATACCAAGGCTCAATCCAATCAAGTCCGTAGCGTCTACCAATTTCGCCATATCCCCTTCCTTTCCTTTGAGACAAGGATCCAGCTGTAATTCCATCCAGCTCTTTCATTTATCTTGGCACTATTGAAGCCATTAGGTAATGATTCATTCCTATATTGAAAAAGTGTATGATGTTATTTTCTTTTTTTCCTCTATTCTATATTCTATCATTTCATCTAGAAACCCTATTTTTTAAATATAAAATAATTATATCATTGATCTATACCGCAATTCAATATGGATAGATATATACCACATATATCTATATGCCTTTCCTACTCCTTCATTTTTACAGTGTAGTTTTGAATAGTGGAAGGGTCGATATTCATTCTTCTTTTTTTTTTTTCATTTCGAATTCGAATTTCATTTATATTTTCTTTTCATATATTTCATATATATGAATATATATTGATATTGAAAATATTGAAATTGATATTGAATTTAGATTTCTATTTAGATATCTAATTTATCTAGATAGAAATAGTTTTCTTTTCTATTTTCTAAATAGAATCTAAAATATATAACTAATATTTAAGAAATAGAATAAATTGAAATAATCAATAAAGAAAAGAATAAGAATCACTAGGAAATAGCTAAGATCCAATAGTTTCATACACTATTGCTCTTATATCCGCCCGCTTAGCTCAGAGGTTAGAGCATCGCATTTGTAATGCGATGGTCATCGGTTCGATTCCGATAGCCGGCTCTTTTTTTTATCTATTTTTTTATTTACATGATTGAAAATCTCTACTCTCGCTTTCTCTAAATATGGGATCACCGATCTATTATGTCATGATAACTTGCAGCTATAGCTATAAAGAAAAAAGTTGACTAGAACAATTAGATCTCTACAGAAGAAATTGGAAAACGTAACCTTCGCTTGAATTTCCTATATATACAAAAAATCCGAATATTGATAAAATTTAATTGATCAAATTTATTTTATTCTGTTTTGTAGGACTTTAGTTAATTGAGTTTTGCTTTGCTGATCCTTTAGTTCAGTCTGATTTTATATTTTTTTGTCAAATAAAAGTGAATCAAAAAGGAGCCTTTCTATGTCTCGTTACCGAGGACCTCGTTTCAAAAAAATACGCCGGCTGGGGGTTTTACCAGGACTAACTAGTAAAAGACCCAGGTCCAGAAGTGATCTTCAAACCCAATTGCGCTCTGGAAAAAGATCACAATATCGTATTCGTTTAGAAGAAAAACAGAAATTGCGTTTTCATTATGGTCTGACAGAACGACAATTACTTAAATATGTGCATATTGCTGGAAAAGCCAAAGGGTCAACAGGCCAGGTTTTACTACAACTACTCGAGATGCGTTTGGATAACATCCTTTTTCGATTGGGTATGGCTTCGACCATTCCAGGAGCCAGACAATTAGTTAACCATAGACACATTTTAGTTAATGGTCGTATAGTGGATATACCAAGTTATCGTTGCAAACCCCGAGATATTATTACTACGAAGGATAAAGAAAGATCGAAAGCTCTGATTCAAAATTCTCTTGTTTCATCCCCCCGCGGGGAATTGCCAAACCATTTGACTATTGACTCCTTACAATCTAAAGGATTTGTAAATCAAATAATAGATAGTAAATTGATCGGTCTGAAAATAAATGAGTTGTTGGTCGTAGAATATTATTCCCGTCAGACTTGATTCTAACAAAAATAAAAAAACAAGGTTCATACCAATTTTGACTTCTTTCGCTGAAGTAAATAGAGTACCTCGTGCCCTGTCTCATTCACGTATCAAAAAAGGATCGTTAATAGGATTCTTTTTATTTTTTTCTTCTTTTCAATATCAAGACGATATTTCTATTTGTATTTTCGCAGATATTAATTAGGGTATAGATAATGTCTATTAAATAAGGCGTTATAATAATGATATAAATTCTTATTTTCTTTGATACATTGTAGTAGGTAAGAAAAGAAACGGAGAGAGAGGGATTCGAACCCTCGGTAAACAAAAGTCTACATAGCAGTTCCAATGCTACGCCTTGAACCACTCGGCCATCTCTCCTACAGAATGTTATTCTTGACCAAAACCCGAATGAATAGCGAGTCCTTCATCTTAATTATCTTAATTGTAGTACATGTATGACCGTCCGATGCGATGGTTCCATAAGAAGAAATTCCTTTTTCAATTTTAGATTTATCAATAACTTCTTTCATCAGCTAACCCATGGAATTCATGAATCGTCCGATGAATCTTTTTATTTCAACTATTTCAATTGTATGGTGTGGCACATACACGTTATAAAAAAAAAATAAAAAAGAATGGTTACTTTATTTGAATTTGATTGAATTATTATTCTATTCTTTTCCTTTTTGGATCATAACCAAATCAAAAATTCTCGAGTTCTAAAAATCCATAGAAAACTTCAACTTAGATGAAATAGTAAAAGTCATCGGTATACTACGAAATTGGAATGAAATCTAATCTGATTCAATTATTTTCATTTCATCTTTGTCCAAAAGGGAGACACCACATTTTTTCCAATAAGTCTGTTTTTATGTTATTTTGTACTGTACAATTCCTTTTTTTGTGGGATCATTTTCCCCGAAAGGGGATAATAAGAATTATAGAATGAATTGCTAATTATGCCTAGATCTCGAATAAATGGAAATTTTATTGATAAGACCTCTTCAATTGTAGCCAATATTTTATTACGAATAATTCCGACA